AAGAAAAGATAATAACTACTAATACGAATAAGAAAAGGGTGGATTATTGTATATATATATTTCATGTAGAAACATGTAGAAAGATGAATAGGTCCATTTATTTATATATTTATTGTATTTTATTAATTAATATATATTTCTTAATTAATTAATATATATTTCTTAAATTAATATATATTTCTTAAAACATATACTTATAGACTCCCTATCCCTATTAAGTATATATATACTCACTTAGGTATACTTAGTATAATATAACAATTCTATATGAATTAAAGGTTCAAATATAAAACAATAAATATAACAATAAATAACAGGTACAAATATTAAATCGAGGTACCCATTCTATGATAACTCTCAACAGTCTCCCCTCCATTTTTGTGCCTTTAGTGGGCTTAGTATTTCCGGCAATTGCAATGGCTTCTTTATCTCTTTATGTTCAAAAAAACAAGATTTTTTAGATACAACAAGGACAAATCTTATATATATATATTTTTTCAAGACTTACTTGGATCATAACACGGATATCTATTTAGTAAAATATGGTATAATATGCGGCTTCCTTCGGGCATAAGCTCTTATGTATGTGTAAACATGATAAATGAATTATAACTATTTTCAAATAGATCGGGATCGGGGAGAATTTCTGAAATGTAAAGTCAATATATCTATATGTATTAGGATGTATTAGGAAATCATATGAAAGGGATGTTATTATTTTAGTTTGGATCTAAGAAATTCGATGAATTATCCCTAAAGGTTCACATCATAATAGTGCTGGTTGATGAGAGTTACTTCGGAAACAAAAAAAAGTAAAAAAAATTATTTTTGTTATTCTCCCAATTCCAATAAAATGCAACTAGGTCTAGTTAGAGTATGAGTTGGCGATCAGAACGTATATGGGTAGAACTTATAGCGGGGTCTCGAAAAACAAGTAATTTCTGTTGGGCCTTTATTCTTTTTTTAGGTTCATTAGGGTTTTTATTGGTTGGAACGTCCAGTTATTTTGGTAGGAATTTTATATCTTTATTTCCTTCTCAGCAAATAATTTTTTTTCCACAAGGTATCGTGATGTCTTTCTATGGGATCGCAGGTCTTTTTATTAGCTCCTATTTGTGGTGCACAATTTCGTGGAATGTAGGTAGTGGTTATGATCGATTCGATATAAAAGAGGGCATAGTGTGTATTTTTCGTTGGGGATTTCCTGGAAAAAATCGTCGCATATTCCTCCGATTCCTTATGAAAGACATTCAGTCCATCAGAATAGAAATTAAAGAGGGTATTTATGCTCGTCGTGTCCTTTATATGGAAATAAAAGGACAAGGAGCCATTCCCTTGACTCGTACTGATGAGAATTTGACTCCGCGAGAGATTGAGCAAAAAGCTGCCGAATTGGCCTATTTCTTGCGTGTACCAATTGAAGTATTTTGAAAAAAGGAACTGAAGAATGAATACTTTGCAAGAGATAAAAAACTCAAGAATCATCTTTTTTTCTATAGCATAACTTAACTGAAGTTTCTTCAGAACGCTTACTCGAGCCAAAGCAAACGTATATGAAACAATTCTAAAACTAAATTGTTTATGTCCACAATTTTTTTTATGCGTATGGAAATCCACTTAACTCAATTCAGTAACAAATCGAAATGATAGATTCATCATATATCAAAACAAAACATTTCATCATAAAGTAAAGAATTTTTTTTTTCTAAATATTTGATATTTTGATAGAACGGGAGTTCTTTCGTCTCGAAATCCGACTACTATTAATTTGAAGAGGGCTCTTTCTTATTCTATATTCTTTCTAAATTCAAGGACTAACCGCTGTACTGAATCACAAAAAAATCCGGAAATACATCGATGACTTGTAATAGAACTTATGCTTGATAGAAATATTAGTATCATATAGAGTCGACGAATGAGGTGCGTTCATTAAAAATTTTTAAATTCACAGACGAAAAAATGGCAAAAAAGAAAGTATTAATTTCCCTTCTATATCTTGCATCTATAGTATTTTTGCCTTGGTGGATCTCTCTCTCATTTAATAAAAGTCTGGAATCTTGGTTTACTAATTGGTGGAATACTAGGCAATCCGAAATTTTTTTGAATGATATTCAAGAAAAGAGTATTCTAAAAGAATTCATAGACTTAGAGGAACTCTTACGTTTGGACGAAATGATAAAGGAATACCCGGAAACACATTTACAAAAGCCTCGCATCGAAATCTACAAAGAAACGATCCAATTGATCAAGATGCACAACGAGGATCGCATCCATACAATTTTGCACTTCTCGACAAATATAATCTGTTTCGGTATTCTAAGTGGTTATTCTATTCTAGGTAATGAAGAACTTGTTATTCTTAACTCTTGGTTTCAAGAATTCCTATACAACTTAAGCGACACAATAAAAGCTTTTTCTATTCTTTTATTAACTGATTTATGTATAGGATTCCATTCGCCCCACGGTTGGGAATTAATGATTGGCTCTGTCTACAAAGATTTTGGATTTGCTCATAATGATCAAATTATATCCGGTCTTGTTTCTACTTTTCCAGTCATTTTAGATACAATTTTTAAATATTGGATCTTTCGTTATTTAAATCGTGTATCTCCTTCACTTGTAGTGATTTATCATTCAATGAATGACTGAAAAGTGATCGAACGATCCAATTATAATATTTGTTACTTTGTACATAAGCAAAACATTCAAAATTGTACTTACTACCCATCCAAGGGATTCCTCCAATATTCCAGTAAAATTATTTATATTTAATATTTAAGTAAATAGCAAAATTATAGATAGGGAACTATAGTAGCGACCTACCTAATTTTATTGTAGAAATTTTCGGGATCAATGATTGGACCATGCAAACTAAAAATACCTTTTCTTGGATAAAGAAAGAGATTACTCGATCCATTTCCGTATCGCTCATGATATATATACTAACCCAGGCACCCCTTTCAAATGCATATCCCATTTTTGCACAGCAGGGTTATGAAAATCCACGAGAAGCGACTGGCCGTATTGTATGTGCCAATTGCCATTTAGCTAATAAACCCGTGGATATCGAGGTTCCACAAGCGGTACTTCCTGATACTGTATTTGAAGCAGTTGTTCGAATTCCTTATGATCTGCAACTGAAACAAGTTCTTGCTAATGGTAAAAAAGGAGCTTTGAATGTCGGGGCTGTTCTTATTTTACCCGAGGGGTTTGAATTAGCCCCTCCCGATCGTATTTCGCCCGAGATTAAAGAAAAGATAGGAAATCTGTCTTTTCAGAGCTATCGTCCCACTAAAAAAAATATTCTTGTGATAGGTCCGGTTCCTGGTCAGAAATATAGTGAAATCACCTTTCCTATTCTTTCCCCGGACCCCGCTACTAAGAAAGATGTGCACTTCTTAAAATATCCCATATATGTAGGCGCGAACAGGGGAAGGGGTCAGATTTATCCCGACGGGAGCAAGAGTAACAATAATGTTTATAATGCTACAGCAGCAGGTATAGTAAGTAAAATAATACGAAAAGAAAAAGGGGGGTACGAAATAACCATAGCGGATGCATCGGATGGACGTCAAGTGGTTGATATTATCCCTCCAGGACCGGAACTTCTTGTTTCAGAGGGCGAATCCATCAAACTTGATCAACCATTAACGAGTAATCCTAATGTGGGTGGATTTGGTCAGGGAGATACGGAAATAGTACTTCAAGATCCATTACGTGTCCAAGGTCTTTTGCTCTTCTTGGCATCTGTTATTTTGGCACAAATCTTTTTGGTTCTTAAAAAGAAACAGTTTGAGAAGGTTCAATTGTCCGAAATGAATTTCTAGATCTGCGGATTTATCAACATCAAGCTCTAAAAATAAACAAATTTTTGTTGGGAATTATGTATGATCAAAAAAATTTTGCTTATTTATATTCTTTATTCTACCGGATTTCGGGAATTACTTAATACCGCATTCCTGGTCATAGTATATTGTGAAGGCGACTGTTTTACTTAACTCTTCTTTATTTATTTGTTTTTTCAATCCAAATTGAAACGGTATGATATAGAATGAATCAATAGTTTTATATTTGACTAGAATCAAAACAAAAGATAAATAAGCGGAGAATAGAAACCAAAGTATAAATGAGAGGAACAAAGGATTTTAGGGGAGATTGTTCGTCTCCCAGTCCTTGACACAAGAAACGGAATTTTACCCAACCCTTTCTTGTGTCGAATTAATAAAGATTCTCGATCCCGTTCGTAAAAAATGGATATTTGTAGTTTTCATTTTTTTTTTTTTTTTATATATAGGTTTATTTTATCATACCCCTTTTTTAGATTTCTTACGTAACATAGTGGTAGTGGACAAATAAATATAGGTCAATCTATTGAGCAATATAGAACTTCTTCAATTTCAACGAACTTATAAAAAAAAAATTTCACTTTTATTAGATTAAATATTTATTAGATTAAATGGAGTAAGGTTCTATTCTATTAGTATGGAAAGGGTTTGCATGATATCTGATTGATAGAAATATATTCTATTTATATAGAATTGTGAGTCATCCAAAAAGGGTAAATCGAGTGATTCCTTCTTTGTTTTAAGTATTGACAGATACTATTGAGTAACAGATGTTCTGAATCAATTAACGAAGTTCATTTTTTAAAAACATCATCAGAAAAGGTGGAGGTTTTTGAAACATCTTTAAAAAAAAATATTATGATTATTAAGAACTCAACGGGACTTACCCCCTCTTTCCTTGTCTGATTCGAGGGGGATCCCGTTGAGTTCTTATGCTTTCATGTCTACAACTCAGTTCATCCGATTATTACAGGGATGAACCTAATCCGGAATATGAACCATAAAAGAAAATACCGATTAAACCGATCACAAGAATACCGGCTACAGTACCTATTATCCAAAGAGGAATCCTTCCAGTAGTATCGGCCATTTGTCCTACTTTCCTCCACATTTTATCAAGTGGTCATGCTAGAGACATAAACAGCCATAGATAAT